TTAGGTTTATGCTCTACTCCGGGTAAAGATCTGCCCGATTTGGATTTGCACATATAGGACAAATCTTCCCATCACCATTTCTTTTTGTTATGACTTTACAAATAACAAACAGCAATCATTTATGATACATGTAGTAATCATAGATATATTACCAATTGGGTTTTTTCTAAACGGAGCCTGGATACTTCATTTTTTAGTCCAACCAAAGCCAACCATAAATTATTCTAATTGATAATAGTACTATGAATCTCCCCAAAGAATGCATCTAATTGCACTTCACGCTCCAATTTTTTGATGATTCAATTTCTCTTTCTTGGGCGAAACAGAGGATATCTCGATCGGGGGAGAGAACGGGGAAATCCCATATGACCCAATATATCTGACAAGTCGCACTATACGTCAACCCAAGATGCATCTTCCTCTCCAGGACTGCGGAAAGGTACTTTTGGAACACCAATAGGCATGAATTGAAAGAAAAAAGAACTAAATACTATATTTCACTTTGATGTGGAAACGTAACAATATGGTTTTATTGTCTTTATAATATTGGCTTTATCATATTTATTTTATCCATAAATTAGAAAAATTTAGAAAGAAAGACAAAATAAATAAAGGAAAATTTTTACGAATAAGTCCTTCTAATGATAAACATTTACTCATAGAAAATGGTACCAACCCCCCATTGCGTATTGGTACTTATCGAGTATAGAATAAATCTGCTTCTCTTTGTTCCTACGAACAGAATTATTCCATTATTACAAACAGAATAGAATAAATAGTAACCTAGCCCTTCTTAGGAAATAATCCACCGAACAAGGGAGGTCCATAGGATAGTCATAGTATAGTTTTTTTCAATGCAATAAAGTTACGTAGTGTCTATTTTTCTTTGATAAAGGGGTATTTTCCATGGGTTTGCCTTGGTATCGTGTTCATACCGTTGTATTGAATGATCCCGGCCGGTTGCTTTCCGTTCATATAATGCATACAGCTCTGGTTGCTGGTTGGGCGGGCTCGATGGCTCTGTATGAATTAGCAGTTTTTGATCCTTCTGATCCTGTTCTTGATCCAATGTGGAGACAGGGTATGTTCGTTATTCCCTTCATGACTCGGTTAGGAATAACCAATTCATGGGGAGGTTGGAGTATCACAGGAGGGACTGTAACGAATCCGGGAATTTGGAGTTACGAAGGTGTAGCTGGGGCACATATTGTGTTTTCTGGCTTATGCTTTTTGGCAGCTATCTGGCATTGGGTCTATTGGGATCTAGAAATATTTTGTGATGAACGGACAGGAAAACCTTCTTTGGATTTGCCCAAGATCTTTGGAATTCATTTATTTCTCTCCGGGGTGGCTTGCTTTGGTTTTGGTGCATTTCATGTAACAGGCTTGTATGGTCCCGGAATATGGGTGTCCGATCCTTATGGACTAACGGGAAAAGTACAACCTGTAAATCCGTCGTGGGGCGTGGAAGGGTTTGATCCTTTTGTTCCGGGAGGAATAGCTTCTCATCATATTGCAGCAGGTACATTGGGCATATTAGCGGGTTTATTCCATCTTAGCGTCCGACCGCCACAACGTCTATACAAAGGATTGCGTATGGGAAATATTGAAACCGTACTTTCCAGTAGTATCGCAGCTGTCTTTTTTGCAGCTTTTGTTGTTGCTGGAACTATGTGGTATGGTTCAGCAACTACCCCCATCGAATTATTTGGCCCGACTCGCTATCAATGGGATCAGGGTTACTTCCAGCAAGAGATATATCGAAGAATTAGCGCTGGGCTAGCCGAAAATCAAAGTTTATCAGAAGCCTGGTCTAAAATTCCTGAAAAATTAGCTTTTTATGATTATATCGGCAATAATCCGGCAAAAGGAGGATTATTCAGGGCAGGCTCAATGGATAACGGAGATGGAATAGCGGTTGGATGGTTAGGACACCCTATCTTTAGAGATAAAGAAGGCCGTGAGCTTTTTGTACGTCGTATGCCTACTTTTTTTGAAACATTTCCAGTCGTTTTGGTAGACGGCGATGGAATTGTTAGAGCTGATGTTCCTTTTAGAAGGGCAGAATCGAAGTATAGTGTTGAACAAGTAGGTGTAACCGTTGAGTTCTACGGCGGTGAACTCAATGGAGTCAGTTATAGTGATCCTGCTACTGTGAAAAAATATGCTAGACGCGCTCAATTGGGTGAAATTTTTGAATTAGATCGTGCGACTTTGAAATCCGATGGTGTTTTTCGTAGCAGTCCAAGGGGTTGGTTTACTTTTGGGCATGCTTCGTTTGCTTTGCTCTTCTTCTTCGGACACATTTGGCATGGTGCTAGAACCTTGTTCAGAGATGTTTTTGCTGGTATTGACCCAGATTTGGATGCTCAAGTAGAGTTTGGAGCATTCCAAAAACTTGGGGATCCAACTACAAGAAGACAGCCAGTCTGATACAGGACTGCTTTGGTATCTTTCCCCTCTATTTTCTTTTTGGGGGGGATTTTATATAGAGTACCGC